ATCAAAAAGAAGAATCTATTCGAGGAGGAAATGAGAGATCTTTTGTTCCACCACAGAGAATTATTTGGTTCTTGCATCCCAAATAATTTCCCTGATACATCAGAACGATCATTTACGGGATTTAATGACAGATTCATTCTTTTCTTTTAACTATAGGGTCCTGGTCATTTGATTTGGTAATAAAGATAATAACGAATAGAAAGGAATTAATGACTTGGACTGAGTATTAACGGTCAATCTCCGGTAGAAGGTTCCGTCGGAACAATTATTTATTTCAGGTACCTCTTAAATAAAAAAAAAAGAGAGAAAATGTGGGGAGAAATGACAAGAAGATATTGGAACATGAATTTTGAAGAGATGATGAAAGCAGGAGTTCATTTTGGCCATGGTACTAGGAAATGGAATCCTAGAATGGCACCTTACATCTCTTCAAAGCGTAAAGGTATTCATATTACAAATCTTACTCGAACTGCTCGTTTTTTGTCAGAAGCCTGCGATTTAGTTTTTGATGCAGCAAGTATAGGAAAACACTTCTTAATAGTTGGTACCAAAAATAAAGCAGCCAATTTAGTAGCATCAGCTGCAATAAGGGCTCGGTGTCATTATGTTAATAAAAAATGGCTCGGTGGTATGTTAACGAATTGGTCCACTACAGAAATGAGACTTCATAGGTTCAGGAACTTGAGATCGGAACAAAATACGGGGAAACTCAACTGTCTCCCGAAAAGAGATGTAGCAATGTTGAAGAGGCAATTATCTCACTTGCAAACCTATCTGGGCGGGATCAAATATATGACGGGGTTACCCGATATTGTAATCATCGTTGATCAGCAAGAAGAATATACGGCTCTTCGAGAATGTCTCACTTTGGGGATTCCAACAATTTGTTTAATCGATACAAATTGTGACCCGGATCTCGCAAATATTCCGATTCCAGCGAACGATGACGCTATAGCTTCAATCCGATTGATTCTTAACAAATTAGTATCCGCAATTTGTGAGGGCGGTTCTAGCTATATAAGAAATTGTTGATTAATAATAGGATAAGTCAATGACTTTGGAAACTCCATAAATTGATTGAATCGGTTACTATCCCTGAGTCTCAAAAAAGAGATCAAAATCACTGGGGATATTATGTGATCACTTGGGATCCGAAATATACGATTGATTCAAAGTAGACGAGTTGAGAAAGAGATACGAGATGGCTGAATCAAAATAATTCCTTTTTAAGTTCTATTTATGTCAGAGGGCAATATGAATGTTTTACCCTGTTCCATCAACTCACTAAAAGTTTTATACGATATATCCGATGTGGAAGTAGGCCAACATTTTTATTGGCAAATAGGGGGTTTCCAAGTCCATGCCCAAGTACTTATCACTTCTTGGGTTGTAATTGCTATCTTATTAGGTTCAGCCACTATAGCTGTTCGGAATCCACAAACCATTCCAACCGACGGTCAGAATTTCTTCGAATATGTCCTCGAATTCATTCGAGACTTGAGCAAAACTCAGATTGGAGAAGAATATGGTCCTTGGGTTCCCTTTATTGGAACTATGTTCCTATTTATTTTTGTTTCTAACTGGTCAGGTGCCCTTTTACCCCGGAAAATCATACAGTTACCGCATGGAGAGTTAGCTGCACCCACGAATGATATAAATACTACTGTTGCTTTAGCTTTACCTACGTCAGTGGCATATTTCTATGCGGGTCTTACCAAAAAAGGATTGGGTTATTTCGGTAAATACATTCAACCAACTCCAATACTTTTACCAATTAACATCCTAGAAGATTTCACAAAACCCTTATCACTTAGTTTTCGACTTTTCGGGAATATATTAGCGGATGAATTAGTAGTTGTTGTTCTTGTTTCTTTAGTACCTTCGGTGGTTCCTATACCTGTCATGTTCCTTGGATTATTCACAAGCGGGATTCAGGCTCTTATTTTTGCAACTTTAGCCGCAGCTTATATAGGTGAATCCATGGAGGGTCATCATTGACTAGCTTCCGAAATGGTCTTAAAAAAAAGCTTATCCCAACTCATACCGGTATATACGATCTAGAATAGGAGCAAAAAAAAAAAATGTATGATATTGAATTCAAAAAAAGTAAGGGGGGTCGAGCTGGGTATATGTAAGGGCTCTAAGCCAATCCCTGTATATGTTTCGAAGAATGATTCTAGAATCCGGTTCAATAGAAGGTACGGATGGTTTACGTTATTAAAGAAACAATGTATATGTGATATTAGATATTCACTAGTTATATATGGGCTATCCATATATATTATTTCCCATCCCACTGAATTTATAAGGATTCCAATGCAAGCCCTTCCGTTTTATCTGTGACTGTGGATTGAATGAATAAACAAATGAAGTCAAGCATGCATATAGAAGAGAAAGAGCGAAGAATTGAAAGAATGGAATGGTTCGGAACAAAGAAATGGAAGAACTGGAACCGTATAGATTTACAAAGACTCCACAGATAGGAACTAAAAACGAGATA